CCTTCCTTTTTTTTTTTATTGTCTGAATACTCAGTTAAGACCATTCCAACGCTCCCTTTCGCCATGCATAAACTGAACCCACAATTGGGATAAGCACGAAAATTAAAGCTTCGATAAATACAGATACACCCAATACATCGAAACTCATTGCCCATGGATAAAGAAAGACCGTTTCAACATCAAAAACAACAAAAACTAGAGCAAACATGTAATAGCGGATTCGGAATTGTAACCAAGCGTCCCCCATAGGTTCTATGCCCGATTCATAACTAGAGAGCTTCTCTGGTCCTTTACTAACCGGGGCTAAAACTCCTGAAATTACAAATGCCAAGATAGGAATAACGCTTGATATTATTAGAAATGCCCATAAAATATCATATTCGTGAAGCAGAAACATAAATGTACTCCTATTAATGTGGAATATGCTTAATTATTCGAGTTGGCATTGTCAATTCATCCAGAACTTGTTTTCCTAGGTGAAACAAGAATTTATTTTAATCAAATCAAAGTGTATAGTTCAGAGTTTGTTTGCTGCGTGGCATGTCTTGTTTAGAGATTCATCCAACGGAATCGGGATTCCGTTTTTGATTTCGATTCTATTTAGATATGGTGTAGAAATAAGGCGTTCTTACACAAACAAAACTCTCTCACTTTGTCTCGCTTTCTCTATTCTCTATAAAAAAATAGATATAAGATTAAAAAATATTAAATAATAAAATTCTAAATAATAAAAGTAATTTAATTAAATACTAAAATATACTAATCTAACCTAATAGAATATTCTATTACTAATGTATTCTAATGAATAGTAATACTATAACTATGTTTCATAATTCTGAAACGTAATACTATGTTTTTGTTTTTTTCTTGATATTTCCTTATATTTATTTCTTTGTATTTTATATTTATAAATATATATTTCTTATATAAATTATATGTAAATATATAATTTATGTAATGTATAAATAATAAAATGAAATAAGATAATGAAATATTATCAAAAAATAATATCAAACATAACATAGTTATTATCAAAACCAATAATTTTTGGGGGGTAAAAAATGTCTAGGGATTTCTAACATATTCGAAGTATTCTTTTCATTAAAATCCAGGTAAAGGATCGTCGTTGTTTCTATTGATTTTATACAAATACGAATACGTAAACACAATCTAATGCATCGAACGATTATATTTTATTTCTTTTTCTTGTCCTAGATTTGACACATACTGATCTGATTAGATCCATTGGAATGAATTATTGTTTTTATTTTCAAGTACCTATGTATTTACATGAATATGTGGTAATGCTTTCATTTCATTTCTATGAAACAACCAATGGTATGGTCTGTCCAGTCTATAAACAAGTACTAATGAGGAAATGAAAACTATACTAAACAAAAATAGAATGTCTATACAAAAATAGACAAATAGAATGTATTAGGGCTATACGGACTCGAACCGTAGACCTTCTCGGTAAAACAGATCAAACTTATTATTATCGAAATGATTCGAACTGTTTCAAAGACCCAACATGCATTTTGTTTGTTGCATTGGGCTCTTTCATCAACTGATGTAAAGATCAGTTAGTCCACCATATTTTTTCTTTACAGGAAGATAATGAGCTGGCTCCATGTGCTCTGATTCATTATTTGTATTCAGATCTAGTAGCAATACCAAAGTGTTTCAAAGAAGGGTTACCTTGACTTAGGTCTGCCTTCGGCTTAGATCAACCTAAGTTAAATGGAGTCTCTATCGTTCCGCTGCAAGAGTCGAATATGAGACTTCATACACCTTAAAGTTCATAGGATGAAAGGAGGTTTTTTTGAAGCCCTTATACTCATTATGCCTAGCATTGAATGGGCTGGGTATTTACCTTATCAACTATCAAATCAATGACGGGTTCTATTTGATTTGGCACCTAAATTCGCACCAAAATCGGACCGAACCAAATATTTGTCAGGCTATTGTTCTCTCGAATCTATGGAGTAAGACATTGATTTTTCAATAAGATCAACTATGTTCATTGCATAATAAGCTCCCTTGAAAAGCATTGGCGCACGTGTAAACGAGGTGCTCTACCTAACTGAGCTATAGCCCTTGTCATAGATATCTTAACATATAGATAATTTCTTGTCAAGATGGATATTCCCTAATCTCACATGATAACTCTTTGATCCGTTTACTGTTAACAGATTGGTATTGCTTAGAAATAATATTCTATCTATAATCCCCGAGGTGATGGGTCTTCTTTTGCGGTGATAAATTACCTACTTAACTCAGTGGTTAGAGTATTGCTTTCATACGGCAGGAGTCATTGGTTCAAATCCAATAGTAGGTAGAACTTATTAGATACCATTGCATTGACTCCGGTATCTAATAAGTTTTTCTACCCATCCTCTTTTTTTCGTTGTATCAGATTAGACTTGATTGTCTTCAATTGGCAGAATCTAAATGTGGTGTATAATAAAGAACTTCTAAAAAACTTCTTTTGATTATTTTGATGTATTGACTAGTAGGAAATAACATTGACAGCCTCTACTCGTGTCCTAGCTCGTCTGAGAGCTAGATTCGCTTCAATCACTTGTCTCTTACCCTCAGCTCTACTCAAGTTAGCTTCAGCTATTTTAAGAGTTTGTTGAGCTTCTTGCGGATCAATGTCAGTACTCATCTCCGCATCATTTCCTAAAATGGTGATCTCATTATTCCCTATTCTAGCAAAACCACCCATCAGAGCCACCGTTAACCATTGGTCGTTGAGGCGTATTCTCAAAAGACCTATATCTACAGCCGTGGCAATAGGGGCGTGGTTTGGTAATACACCAATTTGGCCACTATTTGTAGATAAAATGATTTCTTTCACTTCTGAATCCCAAATAATTCGATTAGGAGTCAGTACACAAAGATTTAAGGTCATTTCTTCAAATTGCTCTCCACTTCTAAGTTCATAGCTTTCGCGGTAGCTTCATCGATGTTACCCACCAAATAAAAAGCCTGCTCGGGCAGACCATCTAATTCTCCGGAAAGGATCAGTTGAAACCCCCTAATTGTTTCTGCAAGACCAACATATTTTCCTGGAGAACCAGTAAATACTTCTGCCACGAAGAAGGGTTGTGATAAGAAACGCTCAATTTTTCGTGCTCTTGCTACAGTTAAACGATCCTCCTCGGATAATTCATCCAACCCAAGAATAGCTATAATGTCCTGAAGTTCTTTGTAACGTTGTGAAGTTTGCTTAACTCTTTGCGCAGTTTCATAATGTTCCTCGCCAACGATCCGAGGTTGTAACATAGTTGACGTTGAATCTAAAGGATCTACTGCTGGATAAATACCCTTGGCAGCTAATCCTCTTGATAGTACGGTAGTAGCATCTAAATGTGCAAATGTAGTGGCAGGAGCAGGGTCTGTCAAATCGTCCGCAGGTACATAAACTGCTTGGATCGAAGTTATAGATCCCTCTTTGGTAGAAGTAATTCTTTCTTGCAAAGAACCCATTTCTGTACTAAGGGTAGGTTGATAACCCACTGCAGAAGGCATTCTCCCTAATAACGCGGATACTTCTGATCCTGCTTGGACAAAACGAAAGATATTGTCGATGAATAGAAGCACATCTTGTTCATTAACATCCCGGAAATATTCTGCCATAGTTAGGGCAGTCAAACCAACTCTCATACGAGCTCCCGGCGGTTCATTCATTTGACCATAGACTAAAGCTACTTTTGATTCTGCAAGATTTTTTTCATTAATTACTCCGGATTCTTTCATTTCCATGTAAAGATCATTTCCTTCACGAGTACGTTCTCCTACTCCGCCAAATACGGATACGCCTCCATGAGCTTTGGCAATGTTGTTGATCAATTCCATGATGAGTACTGTTTTACCTACTCCAGCTCCCCCAAATAGTCCGATTTTTCCTCCACGGCGATAAGGAGCTAAAAGATCTACCACCTTAATACCTGTTTCAAAGATTGATAATTTCGTATCTAACTGTATAAAGGCAGGCGCAGATCTATGAATAGGAGATGTTGTGCGAGTATCTACAGGACCTAAATTATCAACAGGCTCTCCAAGAACGTTGAAGATTCGCCCGAGAGTAGCTCCGCCGACTGGAACACTTAGAGGAGCTCCCGTGTCAATCACTTCCATTCCTCTCATCAGCCCATCTGTAGCACTCATAGCTACAGCTCTAACTCGATTATTTCCTAATAATTGTTGTACCTCGCAAGTCACATTAATTTGTTGACCGACAGTATCTCGACCCTTAACTACCAAAGCGTTATAAATATTAGGCATTTTGCCCGGGGGAAAAACGACATCCAGTACTGGGCCAATAATTTGAGCGATACGCCCTAGTTCTTTTTCTTCAAGTGTGGAAACCGCAGGGCTAGAAGTAGTAGGATTGATTCTCATAATTATAATAAAGTGAAATATGTCGAAATCCTTTTTGGAATAATACCAAATCGAAAATAAATGTCCGATAGCAAGTTGATCAGTTAATTCAATAAGAGATAAATGGGAGATAGCACTCGATTTAGTTGGTACCACCCAACCGAATCCGATTCAATCGTTTACTCATTCAATGAGTAAATTTTCAAGTTCAGCCAATCCTTTATTTTTTTTTTCATATAGATTTCCGTCTTTATATTATACCCTTTCGTAGATGAATTATGCTTATTTTCACATCTAGGATTTACATATACAACATATATTACTGTCAAGAGGGAATTTTTCTCAGTATTTAGATATTTAGATTCAAAATAAGAAAGGGATCAATTCAATTATAAACCCGCAAAACAAAGATTAGGATTGGGTTGGGTTGCGCTATATATATCAAAGAGTATACAATAATGATGTATTTGGTGAATCAAATACATGGTCTAATAACAAACCATTTTAACATAACATTTTAATGAGTTGATAATATTAATTGAATATTTTTTGAAAGATTTTTGTTAAAGGTTTCATTCATGCCTAATCCATATCGAGTAGACCTTGTTGTTGTG